GCTAGCGTAGCTTAACTAAAGCACAACACTGAAGATGTTGGGATGGGCCCTAGAAAGTCCCGCAAGCACAAAGGCTTGGTCCTGACTTTACTGTCAACTGTAGCTAAACTTACACATGCAAGTATCCGCAACCCCGTGAGAATGCCCCACAGTTCCCTGCTTGGGAACAAGGAGCTGGTATCAGGCACTTTTACAGAAAATAGCCCACGACACCTTGCTAAGCCACACCCTCAAGGGATCTCAGCAGTGATAAACATTAAGCCATAAGCGAAAGCTTGACTTAGTTAAGGCTTACAGGGCCGGTAAAACTCGTGCCAGCCACCGCGGTTATACGAGAGGCCCAAGCTGACAATCGCCGGCGTAAAGAGTGGTTAATAATTTACACAATACTAAAGCCGAACATCTCCAAAGTTGTACAACACACTCGAAGATATGAAGAACAACCACGAAAGTAACTTTACACTCTTTGAACCCACGAAAGCTGGGGAACAAACTGGGATTAGATACCCCACTATGCCCAGCCCTAAACTTAGATAGAACCTTACTCTTATCTATCCGCCCGGGTACTACGAGCACCAGCTTAAAACCCAAAGGACTTGGCGGCGCTTCACACCCACCTAGAGGAGCCTGTTCTAGAACCGATGACCCCCGTTCAACCTCACCTTCTCTTGTTTATCCCGCCTATATACCGCCGTCGTCAGCCCACCCTGTGAAGGCCCAGTAGTGCGCAAGACTGGCATAGCCCAGAACGTCAGGCCGAGGTGTAGCGTATGAGAAGGGAAGAAATGGGCTACAATTGCTTAAACAGCTAAAACGAATTGTAACGCTGAAAACGCACACATGAAGGAGGATTTAGAAGTAAGGGGACAAACAGAGTGTTTCCCTGAAATGGTTCTGAAGCGTGCACACACCGCCCGTCACTCTCCCCAAGCTAGAATACTGCAACGATATAACTAAATAATTAAGCCTACAAAGGGGAGGCAAGTCGTAACATGGTAAGTGTACCGGAAGGTGCACTTGGAAGAAACCAGAATATAGCTCAACCAGAACAGCATCTCCCTTACACCGAGAAGATATTCGTGCAAGTCGAATTATTCTGAAGCCCACCAGCTAGCTCACCCCCTAAACATAACAATCAACTATTAATTAACCCCTAAAGACCTAGAATACCCAAGGCCAAACCATTTTTCCCCCTAAGTATGGGAGACAGAAAAGGATACAAGAAGCAACAGTGACAGTACCGCAAGGGAACGCTGAAAGAGAAATGAAACAAACCAGTAAAGCACAAAAAAGCAGAGATTAATTCTCGTACCTTTTGCATCATGATTTAGCAAGAACCCCTCAAGCAAAGAGCACTTTAGTTTGATACCCCGAAACCAAGTGAGCTACTCCAAGACAGCCTTTTGGGCGCACCCGTCTCTGTGGCAAAAGAGTGGGAAGAGCTTTGAGTAGAGGTGACAGACCTACCGAACCTGGTTATAGCTGGTTGTCCAGGAATTGAATAGGAGTTCAGCCCTTTGTCATCTTTCCCCATACGCTAGAGGCACCTTAAGCATCAAAGAAGACAAAGGAGTTAGTCAAAGGGGGTACAGCCCCTTTGAAAAAGATACAACTTTACCAGAAGGGTTAAGATCATATCATTTATTAAGGATCCGTGTTCTAGTTGGCCTAAGAGCAGCCATCCACATAGAAAGCGTTAAAGCTCAAACACCTCTCCGCCCCGACTATTCGGACTGCAAACATCTTACCCCCCTACACCTACTGGACCTTTCCATACCCCTATGGAAGAGATTATGCTAATATGAGTAATAAGAGACCTTGCATCTCTCCCCGCACGAGTGTACATCGGAACGAACCAACACCGAAAATTAACGTCCCCAAAAAGAGGGCACTGAAAAATTATGGCTACACCACAAGAAAAACATCCATCCGCCCAACCGTTAACCTTACACCAGAGTGCTTACAAGGAAAGACTAAAAGAAAAAGAAGGAACTCGGCAAACACCTATAGCCTCGCCTGTTTACCAAAAACATCGCCTCTTGCAATCTGAGAATAAGAGGTCCCGCCTGCCCAGTGACTATTGTTAAACGGCCGCGGTACTCTGACCGTGCGAAGGTAGCGCAATCACTTGTCTCTTAAATGGAGACCTGTATGAATGGCACGACGAGGGCTAAGCTGTCTCCTTTTTCAAGTCAATGAAATTGATCTTCCCGTGCAGAAGCGGGAATTTGTACATAAGACGAGAAGACCCTATGGAGCTTCAGGCACTAAAGCAGACCATGTTAAGTAAACCCGAACAAGGGCCTGAACCTAGTGACTACTGCTCGACTGCCTTTGGTTGGGGCGACCACGGAGCACAAATAAACCCCCGTGTGGAATAGGGGCAAATACCCCCTTAAATCCAGAGTGACAACTCCATTAAGCAGAATTTCTGACCAAATATGATCCGGCAGAGCCGATCAACGGACCGAGTTACCCTAGGGATAACAGCGCAATCCCCTTCTAGAGCCCATATCGACAAGGGGGTTTACGACCTCGATGTTGGATCAGGACATCCTATTGGCGCAGCCGCTATTAAGGGTTCGTTTGTTCAACGATTAAAGTCCTACGTGATCTGAGTTCAGACCGGAGTAATCCAGGTCAGTTTCTATCTATGAAATGATTTTTTCTAGTACGAAAGGACCGAGAAAAAGGGGCCCATACTTAAGGTACGCCTCTCCCCCACCTAATGACAACAACTAAAATAGGTAACGGGGCATAACCTTACGTCTAAGAGAAAGACTGTTGAGATGGCAGAGTCCGGACATTGCAAAAGATCTAAGCCCTTTCCACAGAGGTTCAAGTCCTCTTCTCAACTATGATCTCCCTTATCCTTACCCACATTGTTAATCCCCTCGCCTATATTGTTCCCGTTCTCCTGGCTGTCGCCTTCTTTACCCTAATCGAACGGAAAGTACTAGGATATATACAACTTCGGAAGGGACCAAACGTCGTTGGCCCCTACGGACTTCTTCAACCAATTGCAGACGGCGTAAAACTCTTTATTAAGGAACCAGTCCGTCCCTCCACCTCTTCTCCGGTTCTCTTCCTCCTTGCCCCCATACTTACCTTGACCCTCGCCCTTATTCTCTGAGCCCCTATGCCCATGCCCTATCCTGTTATTGATATTAACCTTGGCATTCTCTTCATCCTCGCCCTCTCCAGCCTCTCAGTATATTCTATTCTGGGAGCCGGCTGAGCATCCAATTCAAAGTATGCCCTCATCGGAGCACTTCGGGCAGTCGCCCAGACTATTTCGTATGAGGTCAGCTTAGGCTTGATTCTCCTCAGCACCATCGTCCTCGCAGGCAATTTTACCCTTCAGACATTTGGAGTTGCTCAAGAAGGCATTTGGCTTATTGCCCCCGCCTGGCCCTTAGCCGCCATGTGGTATATTTCTACCCTGGCAGAGACCAACCGAGCACCCTTTGACTTAACCGAAGGGGAATCGGAACTAGTCTCTGGGTTTAATGTAGAGTATGCAGCCGGACCCTTTGCCCTATTTTTCCTGGCGGAATATGCGAATATTCTCCTTATAAATACCCTCTCAGCGACCCTCTTCTTAGGAGCCTCCCACTTCCCGGCATTTCCGGAACTAACCACTATTAACTTGATAACGAAAGCAGCTCTTCTATCAATTGTATTCCTCTGAGTTCGCGCATCTTACCCACGGTTCCGGTATGATCAGCTTATACATCTGGTGTGAAAGAATTTCCTCCCACTAACATTAGCCTTAGTCATCTGACACCTCTCACTTCCAATTGCATTCGCAGGACTCCCCCCACAATTTTAACAGGAGCTGTGCCTGAAGCCAAAGGGCCACTTTGATAGAGTGAATCATGGGGGTTAAAGTCCCCCCAGCTCCTTTAGAAAGAAGGGATTCGAACCCTACCTGAAGAGATCAAAACTCTTAGTGCTTCCTCTACACCACTTTCTAGTAAAGTCAGCTAAATAAGCTTTCGGGCCCATACCCCGGACATGTTGGTTAAAATCCCTCCTTTACTAATGAGCCCTTTTATTCTAGCCACCCTTGTTTCTGCCTTAGGCCTTGGTACCGCAATTACCCTCTCCAGCTCCCACTGACTCATCGCCTGAGTTGGCCTAGAACTAAATACACTCGCTATCCTCCCCCTAATAACCCGCCAGCCACATCCCCGAGCAGTAGAGGCCACCACTAAATATTTTCTTATTCAAGCTGCGGCTGCTGCCACACTCCTGTTTGCCGCTACAACAAATGCGTGAATGACCGGCCAATGAGAAATTCATCAAATAACACACCCTGCTCCCGCCGCTATCGCCACCCTTGCCCTCGCAATGAAGGTAGGTCTAGCACCAACCCACTTCTGACTTCCTGAAGTGCTACAAGGGCTAGACTTGACCACCGGCCTTATTCTCTCGACCTGGCAGAAACTAGCTCCTTTCGCCCTCCTCCTTCAAATACCCCATCACAACTCGACCATGCTTATTGTTCTTGGGCTTCTATCCACCCTTATTGGAGGTTGAGGAGGTCTTAACCAGGTACAACTCCGGAAGATTCTTGCTTACTCCTCAATTGCTCACTTAGGCTGAATGATTTTGGTACTTCAATTCTCCCCCTCTCTCACTTTCCTAACCCTTATTCTCTATTTTGTCATGACCTTTTCCACTTTCATTGTCTTTAAAATTAACAAGTCAACCAATATTAATTCCCTTGCCACTTCCTGGGCAAAAACCCCAGCCCTAACTGCCATCACCCCCCTGATTCTCCTCTCCCTCGGAGGCCTTCCACCCCTCTCAGGCTTTATACCAAAATGATTAATTCTCCAGGAATTAACCAAGCAAGGTCTCGCCCTTACCGCCACTATCACCGCCCTTTCCGCACTCCTTAGCCTCTACTTCTACCTTCGCCTTTCCTATGCTATAACCCTTACCACACCCCCTAACACCCCTATGGGCCTATCTCCCTGACGCCTCCATACATCCCAGGGCACTCTTCCCCTTACCATCTCAACAATGATGACCCTAGCCCTGCTTCCCCTCACCCCACTGGTCACTGCCCTCTTCAGCCCTTAGCACGTGGGCAGCTAAGAGGGGGCTTAGGATAGGATTCAGACCAAGGGCCTTCAAAGTCCTAAGCGAGGGTGAAAATCCCCCAGCCCCCGATCTTAAGGTCTGCGGGTCTCTATCCCACATCTTCTGCATGCAAAACAGACACTTTAATTAAGCTAAGACCTTTCCTAGACAGGCAGGCCTCGATCCTACAAACTCTTAGTTAACAGCTAAGCGCCCAAACCAGCGAGCATCCGTCTACCTTCCCCCGCCCGCATGCGGGCAAAGGGCGGGGGAAGCCCCGGCAGGGGTTAGCCTGCTACTTCAGATTTGCAATCTGATGTGTAAACACCTCAGAGCTTGATAAGAAGAGGACTCAAACCTCTGTATATGGGGCTACAACCCACCGCTTAAACCTCAGCCATCTTACCTGTGGCAATCACACGTTGATTCTTTTCCACTAACCACAAAGACATCGGCACCCTTTATCTAGTATTTGGTGCTTGAGCCGGAATGGTCGGTACAGCGCTTAGCTTGCTTATTCGGGCAGAACTAAGCCAGCCAGGAGCCCTCCTTGGCGATGACCAAATTTATAACGTAATCGTTACAGCACATGCGTTCGTAATGATTTTCTTTATAGTAATACCAATTATGATTGGAGGTTTCGGAAACTGACTTATTCCTCTAATGATCGGTGCCCCCGACATGGCTTTCCCTCGAATAAATAACATGAGCTTCTGACTTCTTCCCCCTTCCTTCCTACTTCTACTTGCTTCCTCTGGTGTAGAGGCCGGGGCCGGAACTGGGTGGACTGTCTATCCCCCTCTTGCTGGCAACCTTGCCCACGCAGGAGCCTCCGTTGATTTAACAATTTTTTCCCTCCACTTAGCGGGTGTTTCCTCAATTCTAGGGGCAATTAATTTTATTACTACGATTATTAATATGAAACCCCCTGCTATTACTCAATATCAAACCCCACTGTTTGTCTGAGCGGTCCTTATTACGGCCGTCCTACTGCTTCTTTCTCTTCCCGTACTTGCTGCCGGCATTACAATGCTACTCACTGATCGAAATCTAAATACAACCTTCTTTGACCCAGCAGGCGGTGGAGACCCAATTCTCTATCAACACTTATTCTGATTCTTCGGACACCCTGAGGTCTATATCTTAATTCTGCCCGGATTTGGTATGATCTCCCACATTGTTGCCTACTACGCCGGTAAAAAAGAACCTTTCGGCTACATGGGTATGGTGTGAGCCATGATAGCAATTGGCCTTCTGGGCTTTATTGTTTGAGCCCATCACATGTTTACAGTTGGTATGGATGTTGACACTCGAGCTTATTTCACATCCGCCACTATGATTATTGCCATTCCTACCGGAGTAAAAGTCTTTAGCTGACTGGCCACTCTCCACGGAGGGGCAATTAAATGAGAAACTCCCCTATTGTGGGCCCTGGGCTTTATTTTCTTATTCACAGTTGGAGGCTTAACAGGTATCGTTCTAGCCAACTCTTCGCTAGATATTGTGCTACATGATACATATTATGTAGTTGCCCACTTCCATTATGTTCTCTCAATGGGAGCTGTATTTGCTATTGTTGCTGCCTTTGTTCACTGATTCCCGCTATTTACTGGCTATACACTTCATAGCACTTGATCAAAAGTTCACTTTGGCGTTATGTTCGTTGGAGTAAATCTAACATTCTTCCCACAACACTTCCTGGGCCTAGCCGGAATGCCCCGACGATATTCAGACTACCCTGACGCCTATACACTCTGAAATACAGTCTCCTCCCTCGGCTCCCTAGTTTCCCTAGTAGCTGTAATTATGTTCCTATTCATTATTTGAGAAGCATTTGCCGCCAAACGTGAAGTCCTATCCGTAGAACTAACTGAAACTAACGTAGAGTGATTGCACGGCTGCCCTCCGCCTTACCACACCTTTGAAGAACCTGCCTTCGTTCAAGTTCAAGCCCACTAACGAGAAAGGAAGGAATCGAACCCCCATAAACTGGTTTCAAGCCAGCCACATAACCGTTCTGTCACTTTCTTATAAGATACTAGTATATTAGATAATACATTGCCTTGTCGAGGCAAAATAGTGGGTTTAACTCCCGCGTGTCTTAACTTAATGGCACATCCCTCGCAACTAGGCTTCCAAGACGCAGCTTCGCCGGTTATAGAAGAACTTCTACATTTCCACGACCACGCCCTAATGATTGTTTTCCTCATTAGCACCCTCGTTCTTTACATTATTGTTGCCATAGTAACTACTAAATTAACCAATAAAAATATTCTAGACTCACAGGAAATTGAAATCATCTGAACCATTTTACCTGCTATTATTCTTATTCTCATCGCCCTTCCCTCCCTTCGGATTCTTTATCTCATGGATGAGGTTAATAACCCCCACTTGACCGTCAAAGCTATTGGTCACCAATGGTACTGAAGCTATGAATATACCGACTACAAAGAGCTTGGCTTCGACTCTTATATAGTTCCCACCCAAGACCTAGCCCCTGGTCAGTTCCGACTCCTAGAAGCAGATCATCGGATAGTTGTACCTGTTGAATCACCAGTGCGAGTGCTCGTCTCTGCCGAAGACGTCCTCCACTCCTGAGCAGTTCCCGCTTTAGGAGTAAAAATGGACGCAGTTCCAGGCCGACTTAACCAAACAGCTTTCCTAGCATCGCGCCCAGGAGTGTATTATGGACAATGCTCCGAGATTTGCGGGGCAAACCACAGCTTTATGCCTATCGTAGTTGAGGCCGTTCCCTTAAAACATTTCGAAGAATGATCCTCTCAAATACTTGAAGACGCCTCGCTGAGAAGCTTATATGGACAAGCGTTAGCCTTTTAAGCTAAAGACAGGTGGCCACCAACCACCCTTAGTGACATGCCCCAACTCAACCCCGCCCCCTGGTTCATAATTCTAGTCTTTTCGTGGCTAGTATTTCTTACTATTATTCCTCCTAAAATTCTTGCTCACTCCTTCCCAAATGAGCCTACCTCCCAAGCCGCCCAAAAACCAAAAACAGACTCCTGAAGCTGACCATGATACTAAGTTTTTTTGATCAATTTATAAGCCCCGTGTATCTAGGCATTCCCCTTATGGCACTAGCCCTTAGTCTTCCATGACTCCTCTTCCCAACTCCCTCTGCCCGATGGGTAAACAACCGACTCCTGACACTTCAAAGCTGATTTATTAACCGATTTACTTATCAACTTTTTCTTCCCATTAATCTAGGGGGACACAAATGGGCCACTATCCTGGCCTCCTTAATAATTTTTCTTATTTCTCTAAATATATTAGGCCTGCTACCCTACACATTTACGCCAACCACTCAGCTATCCCTTAACATGGGAATTGCAGTACCACTCTGGCTTGCCACGGTTCTTATTGGCCTCCGTAATCAGCCGACCCATGCCTTAGGCCACCTGCTTCCAGAAGGCACCCCTACACCTCTTATTCCAGTTCTTATTATTATCGAAACAATTAGCCTCTTCATTCGACCCCTAGCCTTAGGTGTTCGACTAACTGCCAACCTTACGGCCGGCCATTTACTTATTCAATTAATTGCTACTGCTGCTTTTGTACTTCTGCCCCTAATACCAACAGTGGCTGGACTTACAGCAGCCCTGCTCTTCCTATTAACCCTTCTAGAAGTAGCTGTTGCAATAATTCAAGCATACGTATTTGTCCTCCTCCTAAGCCTTTATCTACAAGAAAACGTCTAATGGCCCATCAAGCACACGCATATCACATAGTAGACCCAAGCCCATGACCTCTTACAGGGGCGGTAGCCGCCCTCTTGATAACTTCTGGACTAGCCATCTGATTTCACTATAACACTATAACCCTAATTTACCTCGGCACTGTTCTTCTCCTTCTAACCATGTACCAGTGATGACGAGACATCGTTCGAGAAGGCACATACCAAGGACACCACACACCCCCTGTCCAAAAAGGACTTCGATACGGTATAATCTTATTCATTACGTCAGAAGTCTTCTTTTTTATTGGATTTTTTTGAGCTTTTTATCATTCAAGCCTAGCACCTACACCTGAAATTGGAGGCTGCTGACCACCAACAGGAATTACCACGTTAGACCCCTTTGAAGTACCCCTTTTAAATACCGCCGTCCTTCTTGCTTCTGGCGTAACAGTAACCTGAGCCCACCATAGCCTTATGGAAGGTGAACGGGCCCAGGCGATCCAATCCTTAACACTTACTATTCTTCTGGGTTTCTACTTCACCATCTTGCAAGCCCTAGAATATTATGAAGCACCCTTTACTATTGCAGACGGCGTATATGGTTCTACGTTCTTCGTAGCCACCGGATTCCACGGACTTCACGTTATTATTGGATCTACCTTCCTTGCTGTGTGCCTTCTCCGACAAGTCAAATACCACTTTACGACTCAACACCACTTCGGGTTTGAAGCAGCGGCCTGATATTGACACTTTGTAGACGTTGTCTGACTCTTCCTCTACATCTCCATCTACTGATGAGGATCATAATCTTTCTAGTATCAGATAGTACACGCGACTTCCAATTGCAAGGTCTTGGTCAAAATCCAAGGAAAGATAATGAATCTGCTTACAACAATTATGATTATTACGGCAGCTCTCTCTACTATTCTGGCAATTGTTTCTTTCTGACTACCCCAAATGAACCCAGACCAGGAGAAGCTCTCCCCCTATGAATGCGGGTTTGACCCCCTCGGCTCGGCTCGACTGCCTTTTTCACTACGATTTTTCCTCGTCGCTATTCTCTTCCTCCTTTTTGACCTTGAAATTGTCTTACTCCTCCCCCTTCCATGAAGCAACCAACTCCACGCACCTCTCCTTACCTTTTCCTGAGCAGCTGCAATCCTTATTCTCCTAACTCTAGGACTCGTCTACGAGTGAATGCAAGGAGGCCTAGAGTGAGCCGAATAGATGATTAGTTCAAGCAGAATATTTGATTTCGGCTCAAAAGCTTGTGGTTAAAGTCCACAATTGTCTAATGGCTATTACCCACTCAGCATTTACAATTGCCTTTCTTACAGGACTTTTTGGCCTGGCGTTTAACCGGATTCACCTACTCTCAGCCCTACTTTGTTTAGAAGCGATAATACTCTCCCTTTTTCTAGGCCTTTCCTTATGAATGCTTCAGTTAAACACTACAACCTTTGCCGCCACCCCCATTCTTCTCTTGGCCCTGTCCGTCTGCGAAGCCAGTGCAGGCCTAGCCCTCCTGGTTGCGACAACCCGTACACACGGCTCAGACCGCCTACAAAACTTAAACCTCCTGCAATGTTAAAAGTCCTCATTCCTACGATTATGCTTATTCTTACAACCTGAAATGTTCGGGCTAAGTGACTGTGACCTACTACTCTGGCACACAGCCTTCTAATTTCGACACTGAGCTTGGCTTGATTTGCCAACACCTCTGAAACAGGGTGAAAGTCCCTAAACCCCTATATAGCTACAGACCTGCTCTCAACACCCCTTCTTGTGCTATCATGCTGACTATTACCAATCATAATTCTAGCAAGCCAAAACCATCTTGCATCGGAACCAGTTAATCGCCAACGTACATACATCTCCCTTCTAATCTCGCTTCAAGCCTTCCTAATTCTAGCCTTTGCTTCCGTCGAAATTGTTCTGTTCTTTTTAATGTTTGAAGCAACCCTCATCCCAACACTTATTATCATTACCCGATGAGGCAGCCAGGCTGAACGCCTAAACGCTGGAACTTACTTCCTTTTTTATACACTCGCGGGCTCACTCCCACTTCTGGTTTCTATTCTTTATCTACAAAACTGCTCTGGCTCAACTTCCCTTTTAATCATACATTATGCACCTCCTACCTCAATACTCTCAATTGCAGACAAATTCCTATGAGCAGGCTGCCTACTTGCCTTTCTAGTCAAAATACCTTTGTATGGAATTCACCTCTGGCTGCCCAAAGCACATGTAGAAGCCCCAATTGCAGGCTCAATAGTACTAGCAGCAGTACTACTTAAGCTTGGGGGCTACGGCATAATACGTATCATAGTACTTTTAGAGCCTCTAACCAAGGAGCTTGGCTACCCATTCATTATCCTTGCACTGTGAGGAGTTGTTATAACCGGCTCAATCTGCCTCCGCCAGACAGATCTAAAGTCTCTCATTGCCTATTCCTCAGTAGGCCACATAGGCCTTGTAGCTGCAGCAATTCTGATCCAAACACCCTGAAGTTTTACAGGGGCCCTAATCCTCATAATTGCCCACGGATTGACGTCCTCAGCCCTCTTCTGCCTAGCTAACACTAACTACGAGCGTACTCACAGCCGTACAATACTCCTGGCCCGAGGACTTCAAACTGTACTTCCCCTAATAGCCTCGTGGTGGTTCCTTGCCAGCCTAGCAAACCTTGCACTCCCACCACTCCCCAATCTTATAGGAGAGCTAATGATCATTACTTCATTATTTAACTGGTCATGGTTTACTCTTATCCTTACAGGGGCCGGGACCCTAATCACCGCCGGCTATTCTCTATATATATTTCTGATAACCCAGCGCGGCCCACTCCCCACACATATTCTTGCCCTTGAACCAACCCACTCACGAGAACATCTTCTCCTTACCCTCCACCTACTACCCCTGCTTCTTTTAGTACTGAAGCCTGAGCTTATTTGAGGCTGGGCCATCTGTAGACATAGTTTAACGAAAATATTAGTTTGTGGTTCTAAAGACAGGGGTTAAAGCCCCCTTGTCCACCGAGAGAGGCTTGCAGCATCAGAGCCTGCTAAACTCCTGACCCCTCGGTTGGACTCCGAGGCTCACTCAACGTCAAATGCTCCTAAAGGATAACAGCTCATCCGTTGGTCTTAGGAACCAAAAACTCTTGGTGCAAATCCAAGTAGCAGCTATGCACCCCACCTCAATCATAATGACGTCGAGTTTAATTATCATTTTTGGTCTCCTCTCGTACCCCCTTCTTACGACATTTTCCCCCAAACCTGCCACCCCCGACTGAGCACTAACGCAAGTTAAAACGGCAATCAAACTGGCCTTCTTTGTTAGTCTCTTCCCCCTCTTCCTTTTTCTGTCTGAAGGGGCGGAAACTATTATCACAACCTGAACCTGAATAAACACTACTACCTTTGATATCAATATTAGTCTTAAGTTCGATCATTATTCCATTATTTTTACCCCCGTTGCCCTATATGTCACATGGTCCATTCTAGAATTTGCCTCCTGATATATACACTCGGACCCTAATATGAACCGATTCTTCAAATACTTGTTGACTTTCCTTATCGCAATAATTATTCTCGTTACAGCAAACAACATGTTTCAGGTGTTTATTGGCTGAGAGGGTGTAGGGATTATGTCTTTCCTACTTATTGGTTGATGATACGCACGGGCGGACGCAAATACAGCGGCACTGCAAGCAGTACTTTACAACCGAGTCGGGGATATCGGGCTGATCTTCGCAATGGCATGAATGGCAACCAACCTAAACTCCTGAGAAATACAACAAATCTTTTCAATTGCCAACAACTACGACCTTACGTACCCGCTTGTCGGCCTTATTGTTGCCGCTACAGGTAAATCTGCTCAATTCGGCCTTCATCCCTGGCTTCCTTCAGCCATGGAGGGCCCAACCCCTGTCTCCGCACTGCTTCATTCTAGCACTATGGTTGTAGCTGGAATCTTTCTACTTATCCGTATGAGTCCCCTACTGGAAACGAACCAGACCGCTTTAACTATCTGCCTCTGCCTCGGCGCACTAACAACCCTATTTACAGCCACCTGTGCCCTTACCCAGAACGACATCAAGAAGATCGTTGCATTTTCAACATCTAGTCAACTAGGCCTTATGATAGTTACTATTGGGCTTAATCAACCCCAACTAGCATTCCTGCATATCTGCACACACGCATTTTTCAAGGCAATGCTCTTCCTGTGCTCGGGCTCCATTATTCATAGCCTGAATGACGAGCAAGATATCCGCAAAATAGGCGGCATACACCATTTAACCCCCTTCACCTCCTCCTGCCTTACAATTGGGAGCCTCGCCCTTACCGGAACTCCCTTCCTGGCCGGCTTTTTCTCAAAAGACGCCATCATTGAATCCCTAAACACCTCCCATCTAAACGCCTGGGCCCTTACTCTAACCCTCCTCGCAACTTCCTTCACCGCCATCTATAGCCTTCGCGTGGTTTATTTTGTCTCCATAGGCCAACCCCGATTTCCTTCACTCTCCCCTATTAATGAAAACAACCCAACCGTTATTAATCCAATCAAACGCCTAGCGTGGGGAAGTATTGTTGCTGGACTTGTTATTACCTCCTCCATTATTCCCCTAAAAACACCCGTTATGTCCATACCACCAATTCTTAAATTGGCTGCCCTTATCGTCACTATTCTAGGACTTCTTACAGCCCTTGAGCTGGCATCGCTTACAAATAAACAATTTAAACCCACCCCTAATCTCACCCCTCACCACTTCTCAAACATGCTAGGCTTCTTCCCAGCCATTATTCACCGTCTTCCCCCTAAACTTAATCTAGTGCTAGGTCAAATAGTGGCGAGCCAAACGATTGATCAAACCTGGCTAGAAAAAACAGGCCCTAAGGCACTCACTTCCCTCAGCCTTCCTCTTATTACAACAACCAGCAACTCGCAGCAAGGCAAAATTGCAACCTACCTTGTTTTCTTTATCATAGCCTTAGCGCTAGCCGTGGCCCTCACCTTCATCTAACTGCCCGAAGAGCCCCCCGGCTTGGCCCTCGAATTAGCTCCATCACTACAAATAGGGTCAGTAACAAAGCCCACCCGCATATCATGAGTGTTCAACCCCCGGCGGAGTATATATATGCCACCCCCTCTACATCCCCCCGGGCTATGCTTAGCAAGTCCCCTTCAAACGCAAAATCACCAGACTCTGCCGCCCAACCCCGCCATAGGAAAATGCATATTACAAATAAAGCAGACAAGTACACTACTAGCCCCTTAAGTACCCCCAAAGAACCCAACGTTTCAGGATAAGGATCCGCGGCCATAGCTGAAGTATAAGCAAAAACCACTAACATCCCCCCTAGATATACTAAAAGCAGTACGAAACATAAATATGACGCCCCATGTAATAACAGAACAGACCCGCCCATACCTGCCACAAATACTAAACCCAGAGCAGCAAAATAGGGAGACGGGTTAGCGGCCACAACAATTGACCCTACAACCCAACCGAATAAAAAAAGCAAAACAGAAGTCAGCATAATTTCCACCAGGATTTTAACCAGGACTAATGACTTGAAAAACCACCGTTGTTATTCAACTACAGAAACTACTAATGGCAAATCTCCGAAAAACCCACCCCCTTCTTAAGATCGCCAACGACGCTCTTGTTGACCTCCCTGCTCCGTCAAATATTTCCATCTGATGAAACTTTGGCTCTCTTCTTGGGCTCTGCCTAGCAATTCAACTCCTTACAGGACTATTCCTGGCCATGCATTATACCGCCGACATCGCTACGGCCTTCTCATCTGTGGCTCATATTTGCCGGGACGTAAACTTCGGCTGATTAATCCGAAACATGCACGCCAACGGAGCCTCCTTCTTCTTTATCTGCATTTATCTTCATATTGGTCGAGGACTATACTATGGCTCTTACATGTTTAAAGAAACTTGAAATGTCGGAGTCGTACTACTACTCCTAGTGATAATAACTGCCTTCGTCGGCTATGTCCTCCCATGAGGACAAATGTCCTTTTGAGGAGCCACAGTTATTACAAACCTTCTATCTGCCGTACCATATGTGGGCAACACCCTTGTTCAGTGAATTTGGGGAGGCTTCTCCGTAGACAATGCCACCCTCACACGATTTTTTGCCTTCCACTTCCTACTCCCCTTCGTGATCGCTGCCGCCACACTTCTTCACCTACTCTTCCTGCACGAAACAGGGTCTAATAACCCAGTAGGCCTAAACCCCAACGCTGACAAAATTCCCTTCCACCCATACTTCACATACAAAGACCTCCTGGGCTTTATCGTCCTCTTTCTAGCTCTCGCGTCACTAGCACTCTTCTCACCTAACTACCTAGGAGACCCAGATAACTTCACCCCTGCAAACCCCCTTGTCACACCACCCCATATTAAGCCCGAATGGTATTTCCTCTTTGCATACGCAATTCTTCGGTCGATTCCTAATAAACTAGGAGGGGTTCTTGCACTACTAGCCTCAATTCTTATTCTTATGCTAGTGCCCATTCTTCACACGTCCAAACACCGAAGTCTCACCTTCCGACCCTTTTCGCAGGTTATCTTCTGAACTCTTGTCGCAGATGTTGCCATCCTAACATGAATCGGCGGAATACCAGTTGAAGATCCTTATATTATCATTGGACAAATTGCATCCGCACTATACTTCTCAATTTTCCTTGTTTTCTTCCCTCTTTCAGGCTGACTAGAAAACAAACTCCTAGGACTCTCTTGCATCAGTAGCTCAGCGCCAGAGCGCCGGTCTTGTAAACCGGACGCCGGAGGTTAAAGTCCTCCCTCTTGCTTCAAAGAAAAGAGATTTTAACTCTCACCCCTAACTCCCAAAGCTAGGATTCTGCAGTTAAACTATTCTTTGTAGATACAACCCCATTTACAATATTATTGCATGGGGTTCCGCTACGCCTTTGTACATATATGTATTTACCCCATATATTTATATTAACCATATATAATAATGCTTTAGGACATATATATGTTTTATCAACATTAATCGAAATGCACCATTCATACATCAATTAGCAATGTCATGAAGGTAGAGACATACCAAGTTAACGGATAGACACACTTATTAATCAAGTGCTCATCTCCCACTGCTACATACACACCAGGACTCAACATATGGTAATTCTTAAGAATCAGTTGCAGACAAGAATTGCATCAGTTGCTTTTCAGAACTCCCACGGTTATTGAAGGTGAGGGACAAGTATTTGTGGGGGTTTCACACAGTGAATTATTCCTGGCATTTGGTTCCTATTTCAGGGCCATTAATTGGTATCATCCCCCATACTTTCCTTGACGCTGGCATAAGTTAATGGTGGAAAACATAGTACTCGTTACCCAACATGCCGAGCGTTCTTTCTAAGGTGCTAGGGGTTCTCTTTTTTGGTTTCCTTTCACTCCACATTTCAGAGTGCAGCGCTAAGGCGCCAAATCAAGGGTGTACATTTTCCTTGCCAGGGTAAAATGTATGAGTGGTGAAAAGACATAACCTAAAGAATTACATAACTGATATCAAGGACATAAAGTGTTGATATTACTCCTAAGATACCTAAGATTCCCCCCTGGGTTTACGGACGTTAAACCCCCCTACCCCCCTAATCTCCTGACTTGTCTAACACTCCTGTAAACCCCCCGGAAACAGGAAAGCCTCGAGACTAGAGTTTTCATCCCCAAAACGCATCTATTTACATTATTATAATAGTGTAAAAA